GCCACTCAGCCAAAGAAAGATGATGGAAAGTTGACCAAAATGAGCACTAAATACTTTTCTAGAGATCTCTTCTAAATCACTAGTATGACTATCAAAATCGTGAGCATCAGCATGTAGGTTCCAGATCCACGTGGTAGTATCAGGACCTTTAGCTATTGTTCTTGAAAAATGGCCAGGTCTGGCCCACTCCTCAAAAGAGGTTTTTACAGGATCTTTATCCACAACAATTTTCACTTCTTGTTCCGGCGAACGAATAATCATTAAGTCCTCCTCTTTCCGGACAAAACATACAAAGAGACTTGCCAACAGCAAAGTGAACTTTTTCAAATAGATATCTTTTTTATTTGATGATTAGTTTATTTTTTTCCGATACTAATACTAACACCCATCTATTTTGTAGTTATTCACTAGAACCATTATGATATTGAAGTCGATCTGAGGCAAGTGTTCGGATCTATTATGACATAAGTATATGGCGCCCAATGGACTTTAATTGTTTTGTAAAATTAGGATTTTCTTTGAGAATCTAACTATATATATAACTATATTTTAATGGAAAATAATTTATTATTATTATATTTGATTTGATTATATTATTCTAGTAACTATGAGAAATGAGAAAAGAGAATCATTGATTATAATTCATCAGGTTAAGAGAATCTATTGATTTTCTAGATATATATATTTTCTATTATATATATCTATATAAATAGAATATAATCTAATAGTATAGATAGATGTAGATCTTATTTTGCTACTGTTCCATAGTCCATTTATCCTTATGAGATGCCATATAAAAAAAAGAGTAAAATAGAAAAGGAATTGATATAATAAAATTCTTTATTGGATCTTGGCATAGAAACAATTCTTTTTTTGTCAATTACAACTAATAGATCAACAACAACAATGTTATCAATGGAAAAAAGAAGGGTCTTATGAAGATTCAAAACGCTTTGTGATTTTCAACCAATTATGTGCTTCAATATAATTACCCGGAGTCAGCGCTATAGCTTGTTTCCAATACTCAGCAGCTTGATCAAACCAAGTCTCTGCAATTTCTGAATCACCTTGTAAAATGGCCTGTTCTCCCCGGTCGGAATAGGAAATTCCTTCCCTTAGAACCGTACTTGAGAGTTTCCTACCTCATACGGCTCATAAATACATTCCTTTTTTGTTCTCTCTTAATCCATACTATGCTAATGGAATTCTAAAAAAAATCAATTTAATTATTAAAATAAAAATAGTGAATTAGATAAGTTTTAAACTCTCATTCTGATCAATCAAATAATCAGTTATCAGTTTGCTCTTTTCTCCCACCTTCAGAAGGATGAAGCACCAATCGTGCTATACCCTTACCATTCTATGAAAGATAACTATCTCGGTTTCATATACAAAATTCATATAGAATCTTTGAAAAATCATTTTTCCATAAGAAAAAATAACTTACTATCTTTGGGATCTGATACTACACCGCTGCTCAATAACTTAGGGGATTCACTCAATTACATAAGTGGATTCCTTACTTTTGTTGCATACTATGACATAAGTAAAAGTAAGCAGTTTTTCGTTGTCTCGACACGATACGTCACGAATTGATCTTTACGGTGCTCTTTTATCCATTTTTATTTTTATCCATAGAATATATAATAGGTCTTTTCTTCTTCTTTTTTTTGTTCTCGTGAAGTTTTCTTTCTTGCTACAGCTAATAAAAACCTTTTTTCGGACGATTTCTATGTAGAAAACCTATTTGTTTCTAGTCTAGTATTGACTAGTCAATTTAATCTTTTATTTTTTTCTATAGTGGAGATAGTCGCACGTAATGACAGATCACGGCCATATTATTCAAAGCTTGGGGTAAAAAGGGGTTTCGTTCTAGTGCACGGAAATAATATTCTAAAGCCTTTGTATGCTCCCCATTGCTTGTATGTATAAGACCTATGTTATAGAGTATATAACTTCGATCATAGGGATCCATTTCTGATCGCATCGCTTCATAATAATTCTTTAAAGCTTCCGCATAATTTCCTTCGGATTGAGCCAACATCCGTTACGATCGTTCATTCGTTCAAATCAAAAGAATCTCCGTTACAGAACCGTACATGCGATTTTCATCACATACGGCTCCTCCCTTTTGTGCATAGTACTCAGGTAAATAAGTCATAGAATACCACCATTCTTTGATATCATTTCATTATGGACTGCAAAGGGACTAGTATTTTTACAAGAAATTTCTAGGCAACCTTTCCGCAAGAGTATTAGTTTAGTCATTCTATTCTTTTTAGTGCTAAATAAATAGTACTAGCAACTTTAACGATTCCGTTGTTCTCAACGCTTCCTATTTACAGGAATTTATCACTTCAACAATATTTGATGGTTCTACGGGTATCCAAAGTACAAACGAGATGGATGTTTGTTGTCCTAACCATTCTTATGAGTTCTTATACAAAAAAAGGGGGTAACCTTTTTTTAATAACAAAGTATTTGTTTTGTTGATTCCTATTCTCAGGTGTAGTGCTTTATACCCTATGCCGCCGACAGATAGTCTAATTCTATAGGTTTAACCTTTCGCTCAATACTCAAATCAAAAATTGGAGCATTTTAGGATGCATCAATCGAGGATACACAACAGAAGGAATTGGATATCTCCAAACTTCACCTTCACCAAGCGTGAGCTTATTTTCTTATTTTTATACCGAACTCCCTTTTTGCTTTTTTTACTTATTACTGATTTTCTAGGTCTAAAAAGAAAAAACCAAGAAACAGATCAACTCGCACCATCTCTGTAATAGGTAAATGCCTTTTTTTCTACATAGGTTGTTGGAATGATTTGCAATAAAATATTTGCTACAATTGAAGAGGTCTTATCAATAAAGTTTACATTGATCCTAGATCTAGACATAATTTAGTAATCCATTCCACAATTTTTTTTCATTACCCCTCGTTGGTTTGGGTTCTCCCATGCTACAAACAAAGGAATTATAAAGTATTCTACAGTGCAAAATCGCATAAAAAAGATGTATTCGAATATAAATCAATAAAGAATATAAATAAATAAAGAAAAGATGTTTAAATAGAACGAACTAGAACTAGATAAATCAAATTGCTAGGGGCTCTCCCCCCCCCCCAAGAAACCCCCGCGACAAAAATAAAGATAAATATTCAAGATATATGCTAAATCGAAATAAAATTTCACAGTATTAAATGAAAATATTCAGTTACTATTTCAGCTAAGGTGAATAACCAAGGATGTTCTTTTATTTATTTATAATCTTTTTTTATTTTGATTTGGTTATGATTCAACCAAGGAGAAAAAATAGTATAATTAGACAGACAGGCTTTTCATGAATCGGAAATATTTTCACTAGGTATGTAGTGCGGGATGGGATAATTGATGAAATCCATTGTTGATAAATAGGAAAATAATACATTTTTGATTGGTGATACCACCCCACAAGTAAAACTCGCTATTAACTCATTTTATTGTCAATAATAGTATTATTTATAAAGGAGAGATGGCTGAGTGGACTAAAGCGGCGGATTGCTAATCCGTTGTACGAGTTATTTGTACCGAGGGTTCGAATCCCTCTCTTTCCGTTTCTTTGAATTTATTAATCTTACTGCCTACAATGAAGCAAATGATTATTGCTTTTTAAATTAAGATTCCAGGAATCAAAAGAAATCCTTTATATTAGTATATAATGGGTCAAATAAAATAGAAAGAAAAACCTGATTATTGATTTATTTTTGATACGTAACTTAGAGAATAGAAAATCTAAATTAAGATTCTTAGATGGATTTAGTTCATTTAGTTCAGCAGAAAGGGGAAAACAAAATTCAATACAATGAGCTACGAATGTTTTTATTAGGTTCAAGTCTGACGAGAATAATATTCTACGACTAGCAATTCATTTATTTTCAAACCAACCCATTGAATATCAATTATTTGATTGATTAATCCTTTATATTGCAATGAATCAATAGTTAAATTTAAATGTTTTGGTAATTTGTCATGCGCAGATGAAAGAGTATCCTTTTGAATTAGACTTTTGGATTTTTTATTCTCTTTTGTAGTAATGATATCGCGAGGCTTGCAACGATAACTTGGTATATCGACTACACGACCATTAACTAAAATATGTCTATGATTAACTAATTGCCGTGCTCCAGGAATGGTCGAAGCCATGCCCAATCGAAAAAGGATGTTATCCAAACGCATCTCAAGTAATTGTAGTAAAACCTTACCTGTTGACCCTTTTGCTTTTCCCGCGATGTGTACATATCTAAGTAATTGTCGTTCTGTTAGACCATAATGAAAACGTAATTTTTGTTTTTCTTCTAAACGAATACGATATTGCGATCTTTTCCCTGATCGCAATTGATTCTTAGGGTCATTTTCATATTTTGGTCTTTTACTAGTTAATCCTGGTAAAGTTCCCAACCGGCGTATCTTTTTGAAACGAGGTCCTAGGTAACGAGACATAAAAGCTCCTTTTTTCTTTTATTGAAATTGTATTTTATGTAAAAAAGATAAATGAAATGAAAATTAAACTAAAGGATAAACCAAATTTGCTGAAGTACTATATGTACCAACATCTTTATTTTTTTTATATGTATAATAATACAATGTCTATAACATACATAATACGTTAATATTAATAGGTTATGGCATTTATTTGTCATTTTATTTTGGCAAAAAAGGGGTTATCCATCATGGAAAAATCAATTGATAAAAAGCCGGCTATCGGAGTCGAACCGATGACCATCGCATTACAAATGCGATGCTCTAACCTCTGAGCTAAGCGGGCTCACATAATATAATTGTAATACAATGTAAAAAATAATATCATGTATAAATAGAAAACCACTCAAATAGAAGTAATATTCTAGTTATTAATTACCTATTTTTTTCCTATAAACTATATACGTTATAGTTGGTTTTTGTCAAAATGGAACTGAAAGGGGGAAAATAATCAAAAACAAAAAAGATTTATAATTAAGCTTATCAATCTTATTTTAAGATAACTATTCTTATTCTATATTATAGAATATAAAATATACAATACAATTTATAACCATATAACATAATGTATAAAAATGATAAAAAAAGATTCATGTTGAACGTTATAGTATTAAAGGCCACACTATAAAAACAAAAGGGAGAGAGAAATTATATGTGGAATATATCTCTTCCTATTGAATTGAAAATACATCAATGATAAAATCTGTTCCAATGGTAACTCTTTTAATTCTTGAATAGGTATAAATAAAAGAAGAGGATATGGAAAAAGGAAACAGCATAGACTTGTCAATTTAATATAGTCTAATACTAATATAATATATTACTATTTACTATTACTATTTACTATTACTATAATATAATAATTGCTCTCGAAGGAATTCAAAAAAAGTAAAAAAAATATCAAATCCAATAAAGAAATTACAAACGGAATTTGTTTTTATTTCAAAGAAAATCTCAAATAAAGAAGAAAGGGGATATGGCGAAATAGGTAGACGCTACGGACTTGATTGTATTGAGCCTTGGTCTGGAAACCTGCTAAGTGGTAACTTCCAAATTCAGAGAACCCCTGGAATTAAAAAAGGGTAATCCTGAGCCAAATCCTCTATTTAATAAAAAACTAAAAGAAAGGATAGGTGCAGAGACTCAATGGAAGCTATTCTAACGTATAGAGTAAATTATGTTGTGTTGTGGATAACTGGAATAAAGAACTCTATTTCCATAAGATAAAAGACAGCTTGATTCATATACCGACCAAAGACATAAATACTTATGGATCCAACCCGATGATTAATCATGATCCACCTTTTTAGATATGCATAATATAAAGACTATATACTCTGATATTGATATATGCATTATAATATTCATTTATTTCTATTTGTATACTTCAATTCAAATACTGAATGGACTTAATCTCCTATTGTATATTATGAAAAAAATAATAAGTGAATACATTCCGAGAAAAAGATTAATGAATCCCATTTATTCCAGAGTTTGCTAGATCTTTTGAAAAACCAATTAATGGAACGAGAATAAAGAGAGAGTCCCATTCTACATGTCAATACCGACATCAATGAAATTGAGAGTAAGAGGAAAATCCGTCGACTTTAGAAATCGTGAGGGTTCAAGTCCCTCTATCCCCACCTATTGAACTTCCTACTTATTTATTTGTTAGCAATCATTGAAATTAATTCATTAAATAATATTTACTTTTTCAGAATGGATTCTTTTTCAAGAATGAATCGAAATCAAAAGAATATCTCCTCCCATGTATACTAAAAGTACACAGATCAGATATGACAAGTCAAGTATTAAGTTTAAGTAAGTGTATCTACGATATAACTCATAAAATGATTTTGACATTTACTAGGTTATTCTTTGGAATAATTTTTTGTATTTTCTCTTCCATTTTCATTTATTGACATAGATAAAAACACTTTATCTACGACGATAATGCACCGGAAATCGTCGGGATAGCTCAGTTGGTAGAGCAGAGGACTGAAAATCCTCGTGTCACCAGTTCAAATCTGGTTCCTGACATAAAACTAAAAAAAGTAGCAAATCGTATATAGATTAATACAAATTAATAGAAAGTAGTTAGGATATATAGTCTCATTGACTGCTGTATAGCATAATAAATATCCATCTATATAAGTATATCAATATACATACAAATTCTTAGTAGAAATAAAAGATAGATGTACACTTATTGTAAAGAACAGAACCCCATTTTCTTTTTTTTATTTTGTTGTTGTTTGTCCATACTTTGCTTTCTCTAACTCAAAAAAAGGAAATCTTCCTCTAAACTTGAAAAACTTCCAATTTTAGAGGAAGTAAAAAAGAATAACAATAATAAAATAACAAAACAAACAGATTACTTTTGAAATCAAGTAAAAATACGATTCTTTTTCTGTTCTGTTTATTATTTTATCTATTACTTGATTATTCTTACTTTTTCGAATAATAATATAGAGTAACCTTTTTGTTTTATTCTTTGGTATGTAGATTATGGAGATGTAGAAAAAAACAATATTTCTTTCTTTTTACTTGGATAAAGCCCAAATAAGGAATTACTACTAATGGAAATTGTGTCATAATAGGATTTTATTATCCTTCAATGAGCATCTTGTATTTCATAGAAATTGGGGGTAATATAGTCCTTACGTAGAGGCCAACCGATCCAACTTTCAGGCATTATAATACGTTTAAGGCGTGGGTGATTCTCATAAGAAATTCCAAACATATCATAAGATTCACGTTCTTGAAAATCGGCACTTCTCCAAATCCAGAAACTAGACGGGATTTTAGGATTATCCCTTGGAGAAAATATTTTTATGCATACCTCTTCTGGTTTTTCGATACCGTACTGTATTCTCGTCAGATGATAAACACTAGCTAAAAATCCGCCGGGTATTACATCATAGGCACACTGAGAACGTAAATAATTGTACCCATATACATATAAAATAATAGCAATCGAGTCCCAATCCTGAGCTTTTATTTGTAAACTTTCTATTCCTTTATAATCAAAACCCAAAGATCTATGAACCAGTTTATGTTTGACTAACCAATCGGATAAACGAACCTGTTGCATTGTCTTGATTTCTCCTACATTTGTATAAGTATTTCCCTTTTAAAATACAATAAAATTTGTAAAGATTGACTTGTACCTTTTTCTTCTGAACAAATAAATCCTACCTAATTCATTAAAGTGAGATGTTTAATTTTTGGATTAGAAAAGTATTTCCGAAGATATTTAGGAAATAGAAGATAATATTGAATTAATTGATAAAAAGGATTTCAAGTAAGAGTACTTCGTCGAACAGAAAACTTGTGATTAGTAGTCAAACATCTATTTTTCTGTTGGAATACAGTTTGATCCTCCATTATCTCTCGAGATACCTTTTTACGAAGTTTTATTATAGCATCAATAACTGCCTCTGGTTTAGGTGGACAACCTGGCAAATAGACATCGACAGGAATTAGCTTATCAACTCCCCGAACAGTACTATAAGAATCAGTACTGAACATCCCACCTGTAATAGTACAAGCTCCCATAGCAATGACATATTTTGGTTCAGGCATTTGCTCATATAACCTAACTAAAGAAGGAGCCATTTTCATTGTTACTGTACCAGCGGTCAAAATGAGGTCCGCTTGCCTAGGACTTGATCTTGGAACCAACCCATAACGATCGAAGTCAAAGCGCGAACCTATTAATGAAGCAAATTCAATGAAGCAACAACTGGTACCATAGAGAAGTGGCCATAGACTCGATAGTCTTGACCAATTGGAAAAGTCATTTGATGTAATTGAAATAACAGAACTTGGAGTTGTTTGAGCACGTAATGGAAACTCCATTAAATTCATAACTGTCTCAATGTATTCTTTTCCTTCCTTTTGTGTATTGGATGGATATGTAGTTAAGACCATTCCAAAGCCCCTTTTCGCCATGCATAAATTGAACCAACAATTAAGATAAGCACAAAAATGAAAGCTTCAATAAATACAGATAAACCCAATACATCAAAACTCATTGCCCATGGATAAAGAAAAACTGTTTCAACATCAAAAACAACAAAAACTAAAGCAAACATGTAATAGCGAATTCGAAATTGTAACCAAGCGTCTCCTATGGGTTCTATACCCGATTCATAACTAGACAGCTTTTCTGGTCCTTCACTAATTGGGGATATCAATCCTGAAATAACAAATGCAAAGATAGGGATAACGCTTGATATTATTAGAAATGCCCAGAAAATGTCATATTTGTGAAGCAGAAACATAAAAATACTCCTATTAATGTGGAATAAGCCGAATTGAACCATTCTATTTAAATTATCATTTTCAATTCCTTACCTTTCTCTAACTAAAAGAATAATTCACTTTACTCAAATCAAAGTGAATAGTGTTTATTTGATATGGGGCATGTATTCTTTTTTTACTAAGGGATCCCTCTTTATCAAAGGTAATACCCATTTGATCTTTGATTCTTATTGATATTTTTTTTTATCTATATCTATAATGTAGACATACACATAAGGTGTTCTGATACAAATGCAAATGAAGCTCCTCACCTTGTGTTATTTTCGAAATCGATACACATAAAGGTTCTTATCCTTTATTCAAAAGAAAAGGGAGAGGGGAAATTCAGTCATGTCATACTAAATAAAATGATAAATAAACTACTTCAAATATAACTGTATGAGAATCCCATTTGACTACTACTATTCATTTAATCTACCGAATATGAATACTCTTAATACTATTCTAACTGTCTTGTATCTCAAAACTCTAACATTATTGTCTCCTTTATGGATATTATATATATTTAAGATTTCATATTCGTATATATCTTATATATATATATTATATTATTATTATTATATATATATATATGATATTAATATTATTAAGATATTTCCTTTACTTTAGTTTTGTCTATTGTTATCTTAGACAGTGTAATGTATGCCTTTTGGAATAATGATAGAATCCATACATTCTCACTATTGCCTCAGGGGGGGGATTGGACCAAATCCAATGTATTAGGGCTATACGGATTCGAACCGTAGACCTTCTCGGTAAAACAGGTTGAACTAATTATTATCCAAATAAATTAAGCTGTTTCAAAGACCCAACATGCTTTTTTATTGCATTGGGCTCTTTCATCAACTGATGTAAAGATCAGTTAGTCTACCATATTTTTTATTTACAGAAGTAAAATGAACTGGCTCCTTGTACTCCGATTCATTTTTAAATCTAGGAGAAATACCAAAGTGTTTCAAAGAAGGGTTACCTTGACTTGGGTCTGCAACTTATTTTCAATGTGATTTCTCTCGTTCTGTTGCATGTATAATATGCAATAATATGAAACTTCATACACCTCGAAGTTCATAAGACGAAAAGAGGGGTTTTGAGACCCTTATACTCATTATGCCTAGCATTGAATGGACTGGCTATTTACCTTATCAATTAAGATCAAATAAAAGGCAGGTTCTACTCAATTAGACACCAGAATCGGATCGAACCAAATCTTTTGTATTGTCAGGCTATTTTTCTCTTATTCTTTCGAATTCATGGAGTAAGACATTGATTTTGCAATAATATGGCTTATGTTCCTTGCATAATAAGCTCCTTTGAAAAGCATTGGCGCACGTGTAAACGAGGTGCTCTACCTAACTGAGCTATAGCCCTTGGCAGAAAAATCTTAACATATAACAATTTTATTGTCAAGATGGACATTCTCTAATCCTGCACTCTTCAATGATTGGCTTTTTCTTTTTATTTTAATGGAGTGGGATTGCTTAAAGATAGCATTTGATCTATGATAATAAATCAAAGTGAAAAATAGGACTTTGTAGTGTTAAATTACCTACTTAACTCAGTGGTTAGAGTATTGCTTTCATACGGCAGTAGTCATTGGTTCAAATCCAATAGTAGGTAGAACTTATTAGATACCAGTGAATTAACTCCAATATCTAATAAGTTGTTCTACCCATTTTCTTTTTTTACTATACCCCTTATACCGGATCTTACATTGGTGGAAGAACAATGTAGTGTAATTAAAAAAAGGGGGATTACTTATAAAAAAGATGCTTTTTTATTCTTTTTCTGGATTAACTAGTATAGGAGGATATAACATTGACAGCCTCTACTCGTGTTCTAGCTCGTCTAAGAGCTAGATTAGCTTCGATTACTTGTCTTTTACCTTCAGCTTTATGAAAGTTAGCTTCAGCTATTTCAAGAGCTTGTTGAGCTTCTTGCGGATCAATGTCAGTACTCATTTCTGCATCGTTTCCTAAAATGGTGATCTCATTATTACCTATTCTAGCAAAACCTCCCATCAGAGCCACGGTTAACCATTGATCCTTAAGACGTATTCTTAAAAGACCTATATCTACAGCTGTGGCAATAGGAGCGTGGTTTGGTAATACTCCAATTTGTCCATTAATTGTAGATAAAAGGATTTCTTTCACTTCGGAATCGAAAAGAATTCGATTAGGAGTCAGTACACAAAGATTTAAGGTCATTTCTTCAATTTACTCTCCACTTCTAAGTTCATAGCTTTCGCGGTAGCTTCATCAATGTTTCCCACCAAATAAAAAGCCTGTTCTGGTAGACTATCTAGTTCTCCCGAAAGTATTAGTTGAAATCCTCTAATAGTTTCTGCAAGACCAACATATTTTCCCGGAGAGCCAGTAAAGACTTCTGCCACAAAGAAAGGTTGTGATAAGAAACGTTCAATTTTTCGCGCTCGTGCTACAGTTAAACGATCTTCTTCAGATAATTCGTCCAACCCAAGGATAGCTATAATATCCTGAAGTTCTTTGTAACGTTGTAACGTTTCTTTAACTTTTTGCGCAGTTTCATAATGTTCATCGCCAACGATCCGAGGTTGTAACATAGTTGACGTTGAATCTAAAGGATCTACAGCTGGATAAATACCTTTAGCAGCTAATCCTCTTGATAGCACAGTAGTAGCATCTAAATGTGCAAATGTTGTTGCGGGAGCAGGGTCGGTCAAATCATCCGCAGGTACATAAACTGCTTGGATTGAAGTGATAGATCCCTTTTTGGTAGAAGTAATTCTTTCTTGCAAAGAACCCATTTCTGTACTAAGGGTAGGTTGATACCCCACTGCAGAAGGCATTCTTCCTAATAAGGCCGATACTTCAGACCCTGCTTGGACAAAACGAAAGATATTATCGATGAATAGAAGAACATCTTGTTCATTAACATCTCGGAAATATTCTGCCATAGTTAGGGCAGTCAAACCAACTCTCATACGAGCTCCTGGTGGTTCATTCATTTGGCCATAGACTAGAGCCACTTTTGATTCTGCCAAATTTTGTTCATTAATCACTCCAGATTCTTTCATTTCCTTGTAAAGATCATTTCCTTCACGAGTACGCTCCCCGACTCCACCAAATACGGATACCCCTCCATGAGCTTTTGCAATGTTGTTGATCAATTCCATGATCAGTACTGTTTTACCTACTCCGGCTCCCCCAAATAACCCAATTTTTCCCCCACGTCGATAAGGAGCTAAAAGATCGACTACTTTAATTCCCGTTTCAAAGATGGATAATCTTGTATCTAACTGTATAAAGTCGGGTGCTGATCTATGAATAGGTGATGTTGCACTAGGATCTACAGGACCAAAATTATCAATCGGGTCCCCAAGTACGTTGAAAATTCGTCCGAGAGTGGCTCCGCCGACGGGAACACTTAGAGGAGATCCCGTGTCAATCACTTCCATCCCTCGCGTCAACCCATCTGTAGCACTCATAGCTACAGCCCTAACTCGATTATTTCCTAATAATTGTTGCACTTCACAAGTAACATTAATTTTCTGATCAGTAGTGTCTCGACCCTTAACTACCAAAGCATTATAAATATTAGGCATTTTACCCGGGGGAAAGACAACATCTAGCACTGGTCCAATAATTTGTGCTATACGCCCTATGCCCTTTTCTTCCATTTTTGAAAACGTAGAACTAGAAGTTGTAGGATTTTTTCTCATAATTACAATATGTTAATTATAATAAAAAGAAATTCATTGGAATATATCCAAGTGGATTTTCCTTTTATTTTATATTTTGTACCATATAAATAAGATCAATCTAATTACATATAACAGAAATGTCCAATAGCAAGTTTATCAGTTAATTAAATAAGAAATAAATAGAGAATCACACTTGCTTGAGTTAGTATATTGTCTAACCGAAATCCATTCAAGATGGAATCATTTACTCATCTAATAAGTCAATTGGACAGTTTAGCGAATATCAATATATATATATGCTTTTCATAAAATAAGTTCAAGTAGATGAAATCCTTAGTCCAATGTGCTCTTTCTCCATAATTTTCATGATTAAAATATGGAATGTAAATTTATTTAAATCCGAACCTTATAATGAATCTCCATAATGGATTGTTTAGTTTGATCTGATTGGTTATTCTTTTTTCATAAGTGTTCCCTTTTTTATACCCCTTTGCAGTTTATTATACCTATTCTCCTATCTAGGAGTTAGGTATATATACGACATATAGTAATTAATATTACTGTCAAGCGAGAGTTTTCTCAACAGTTATGACTTAAATTTACAAAAAAAAATATTCAACATAAAAAGTAACCTATTTTCAATTGGGTTGCATTATCCATATAAAAGAATATACAATAATATATGTATTGAAGGAATAATAATAATAATGAATAAAACACATGATATGGTCTAAGAAAATTAATGCCATTTTTCTAATGTAAAGGTTGTTGATAATTTTAATATTGATAATATGAATGTTTCAAAGGTTTTATTTACAACTAATATATATCGAGTCGACCTTGTCGTTGTGAGAATTGTAAATTAATTAGTTTTAGGGAGGGATTTATGTCACCACAAACAGAGACTAAAGCAAGTGCTGGATTTAAAGCTGGTGTTAAAGATTACAAATTGACTTATTATACTCCTGAATACGAAACCAAGGATACAGATATCTTGGCAGCATTTCGAGTAACCCCTCAACCCGGCGTTCCTGCTGAAGAAGCGGGCGCTGCGGTAGCTGCCGAATCCTCTACTGGTACATGGACAACTGTTTGGACTGATGGACTTACCAGCCTTGATCGTTACAAAGGACGATGCTATCACTTAGAGCCTGTTGTTGGGGAAGAAAATCAATATATTGCTTATATAGCTTATCCTTTAGACCTTTTTGAAGAAGGCTCTGTTACTAATATGTTTACTTCGATTGTGGGTAATGTATTTGGTTTCAAAGCTTTACGAGCTCTACGTTTAGAAGATTTACGAATCCCTCCTGCTTATTCAAAAACTTTCCAAGGTCCACCTCACGGTATCCAAGTAGAAAGAGATAAGTTGAATAAATATGGTCGCCCCCTATTGGGATGTACTATTAAACCAAAATTGGGATTATCTGCAAAGAACTATGGTAGAGCTGTTTATGAATGTTTACGCGGTGGACTTGATTTTACCAAAGATGATGAAAACGTAAACTCACAACCATTTATGCGTTGGAGAGACCGTTTCTTATTTTGTGCCGAAGCCCTTTATAAAGCGCAGGCCGAAACAGGTGAAATAAAAGGGCACTACTTGAATGCTACTGCGGGTACATCTGAGGAAATGATCAAAAGGGCTGTATTTGCCAGAGAGTTGGGAGTTCCTATTGTCATGCATGATTACATAACTGGGGGATTTACTGCAAATACTAGTTTAGCTCATTATTGCCGCGACAATGGCCTACTTCTTCACATCCATCGGGCAATGCATGCAGTTATTGATAGACAGAAGAATCATGGTATGCATTTTCGTGTACTAGCTAAAGCATTACGTATGTCTGGGGGAGATCATATTCACGCCGGTACAGTAGTAGGTAAACTGGAAGGGGAACGTGAGATGACTTTGGGTTTTGTTGATTTATTACGTGACGATTTTATTGAAAAAGACCGCGCTCGCGGTATATTTTTCACTCAAGATTGGGTTTCCATGCCTGGCGTTATACCCGTGGCTTCGGGGGGTATTCATGTTTGGCATATGCCCGCTCTGACCGAAATCTTTCGGGATGATTCAGTACTACAGTTTGGTGGAGGAACTTTAGGGCACCCTTGGGGAAATGCGCCTGGGGCAGCAGCTAATCGAGTGGCTTTAGAGGCGTGTGTACAAGCTCGTAATGAAGGACGTGATCTTGCTCGCGAAGGTAATGAAATTATCCGTGAAGCTTGCAAATGGAGTCCCGAATTAGCCGCTGCTTGTGAAGTATGGAAAGCAATCAAATTTGAGTTTGAACCGGTGGATAAGCTAGATACAACAAAATAAAATAGAAAGATAAAAATAAAAAATAAATGTATATTCTTTAGTCATTCTCCTTTGTTCTTCTAATGGATTGCAGTGAACCCCTGCCCAATCTTTTTTTCATAAAAGATTGGGCAGAATGCAATATCCAATAAAGAAGAAATTCACATTATACTTATCTACATATTTTTGCGATATGTAGATATCTTTGATCATATTCATATATACAACTACTAGATATAATTTATATCTAATTGATTGATTGTATCAATTCCCAATACATTGAAGTTGAAGACTAACTAATTCCAAATTTTTACTTTGTATTATCTTTATTATTGTATCCATAATTCATTCTATGGATTCTGAGGACTAGTAGTGGTGGAGCTTTTGATATCTCTAAGTTTAAAGCTTTAAAGCTAAAATACCAATTCTTTTTATCTACTTTACTGATCTTATATATTGTCTTTTTCGTTCCATATGAAAATATGAAAACGATCGAATGACTATTCATCTATGGTATTTTCAGAAAATAGGGAGTCGGCAAACCTTATGGAAAAACAATGGTTCAATCCAATGTTGTCTAACAAAAATTGTAAAAAACATCAATGTGGTCCAAAAGAAATTCTTCGGGTTATTGGACATACCGATGGAGTTAAAGAACCCTTTAGAAATGATCAAAAGAACAATTTGAGTTTTAGTTATCATTTTCATAATGTGGAGTATTTATTTACTATCAGTAATATTTGGAAGTTTCTTTCTGATGATGCTTTTTTAGTTAGGGATAGGAATGATGATAGTTATTCTTTATATTGTGATATTGAAAATAATATTTTTGAGATTGACAAGCATAGTTCTTTGATAAGTAAATTAACCAAGATTTTTCCTAGTTTTTCAATTTTAAATAAGGGATCTATGAGAAACAATCAAAACTATTGGCATTCTATCTATGATACTGAATCGGGTTTGAATAATCATCTTCATAGTTGCATTGATAGTTATCTTCGTTTTGAGTTAAGTATTAATCATCCTCTTTACAGTGGTAAGGACAGTCACCCTAACTTATATAGTGTCATTTGGAATAGTTTCTTTTGTACTGACACTATAAATGATAATGAAAATTCTAGTACAAGAACTAGTAGTAATGGCAATGATTTTGATAGAAATAAAAAATACAGACATTTATGGATTCAATGTGAAAATTGTTATGGATTAAATTATAAAAAATTGTTTATGTCCAAAATGAACATTTGTGAACAGTGTGGATATTATTTGAAAATGAGTAGCTCAGATCGAATTGAATTTTTGATTGATCCAGGTACTTGGGATCCTTTAGATGAGGATATGATCTCTATGGACCCCATTGAATTTCATTCCGAAGAGGAACCTTATAGAGATCGTATAGATTATTATCAAAGAGCAACAGGGCTAACTGAAGCTATTCAAACGGGTCTCGGTCAACTAAATGGTATTCCACTAGCAATTGGAGTTATGGATTTTCAATTCATGGGAGGTAGTATGGGATCCGTAGTAGGGGAAAAAATCACTCGTTTGATTGAATATGCTACTAATCAATCTTTACCTCTTATTATTGTGTGTGCTTCCGGAGGAGCACGCATGCAAGAAGGAAGTTTAAGCTTGATACAAATGGCTAAAATATCTGCTGCTTTATATGATTATCAAGCAACTCAAAAGTTATTTTATATATCAATCCTTACATCTCCTACAACGGGAGGTGTAACCGCAAGTTTTGGTATGTTGGGGGATGTTATTGTGACTGAACCTAATGCATACATTGCATTTGCAGGTAAAAGAGTAATTGAACAAACTTTGAATAAGACAGTCCCTGACGGTTCACAAGCTGCTGAGCACTTATTCCATAAAGGGTTATTTGACCTAATCATACCACGTAATCTCTTAAAAGGTGCTTTGAATGAGTTATTGGAGCTCCATGGGTTTTTTGCTTGAATCGATATTTTCAAAAGGAAATAGTGTAGTCACTGGTACAGTAAAAGTATAGTAATAGTAGTACTATATTCAATCATCCTATTTTTATTATAGTAAATATAATATTCAATAAGAAAAATAGTTAGTTTTAGTTACTTGTTATAAACAAAAGAGGAATGATCCATTATCCAAATGGAAAAATATAGAAAGATACATAACAAATCTAATATATAATAATAATAAATAAGAATAGTAATATAAAAAAAATCATATCAATAAAATACTCTATAAATATTTAAATAGATATAAATAATATGGTATATGTTATATTCTATATAAGAATAATAAGATTAATATAATATAATATAATAATAATATAATAATATATAGAATAAAATATAGAATATAGACTTATACGATAAATGTATTCTTATATGATTTTCTTCGTATTCATACTAGAATAGTATAGACTACTATGTCATTTATTATTTATATTGAATTGATACAAAATAACAATATATTCAAATGGAAGAATAGGAAAAAATAATGATTTTTCTAATAAATACAAATATCTAAATCAAAATAGGAAATTGGAATCGAGGCAAATATATATGACAGATCTTAACTTACCTTCTATTTTCGTGCCTTTAGTAGGTTTAGTATTTCCGGCAATTGCAATGTCTTCTTTATTTCTTTATGTCCAACAAAATAAGATTGTTTAGACCGCATGTCATGAACACAAAATAGGATTTATCCTTTTATTTATATAAAAATAAAAAGAATTTATTTATTGTGATCTGATCAAAGATGTATCGTTCTTTACACACAAAAGAAAAAATGAGGTTCTGCATGCATACATGGTATCTGCTTTGCATAAATACATGTACCTTCGTAGAATTAAAGATATGATATATATTGTGTATATGATAAAAGAGTAAAACTTATCGACAAATACCTTAAATACCTTTTTTAGAAAGTCAATGTATCTAACCAATTCAACGGATTATTCTACATTAGATGAATCCACATGTCATGCCAATAATGCTTAGTTAATGAAATCTATTTATTGAACTAGTGAAAAAGACAAAGAAAAATAAAGTCAAGGTTACAAAGTTATTTAGGGTTTTCTATAAATTGCAATCGCATAGAACTAAACTAGATTTATTAGAATATGAATTGGCGATCAGAATCTATATGGGTAGAACTTATAAAGGGTTCACGAAAAACAAGCAATTTTTTTTGGTCCTGTCTTCTTTTTATGGGTTCACTAGGATTTTTAGTGGTTGGAACTTCCAGTTATCTTGGTAAGAATTGGATATCTTTATTTCCTTCTCCACAAATTCTTTTTTTTCCACAAGGTATCGTGATGTCTTTCTATGGAATCGCCGGTTTATTTATAAGTTCCTATTTGTGGTGCATACTTTTTTGGAATGTAGGTAGTGGTTATGACCTTTTCAATAGAAAAGAAGGAATAGTGTGCATTTTCCGTTGGGGCTTTCCTGGACGAAATCGGCGCATCTTCCTTCGCTTTCTGATTAGAGATATTCAATCAATCCGAATTCGGGTTCAAGAGGGTCCTTATCCCCGTCGTGTCCTTTATATAGACATCAAAGGTCAAGGTGTCATCCCCTTAACTCGTATTGATGATCATTTTTTGACTCCACGAGAAATTGAAAATAAAGCTGCTGAATTGGCCTATTTCTTACGTGTACCAATTGAAGTCTTTTGAAATGAATTGAAAAAAAAAAATAAATGAATAAAAAAAGAGAAACATTATAGTAAAAATCCATTTATAATTCAATGTTTTTTATTTTTCATTTTGTTAATTTTTATTTTACTCCTCTTATTATGGATAAGGATGTGATTCAACTCACCTAAAATAAAATATAAAAACCCGAAAGTTTCGGAATAACTAGAATTATATTTATATTATATATTATTATATTATAATAATCATTATTCTTTATAACTACAAATAGTTAGGTATACTAAATCGAATAATAGTGGTTGGGTATACTATAATATAGATTAGGCAGGAATCTATAACAAAAGGATTTCCTACTTATTTTTATACAGATTTTTATTTAAAGTAAGTAAAGTGTTAGTATATCCAAGATCCAATATATATATCAATTGAAAAGAACCTTTTGGATCTTCATAATCCTTATTCCATTTGCCTCTATTTTATATTCTTTCTATAGATCCACTAAAATAAATGGCATTTTTACACAAAAGGGTAAATAAATAATGAGTTAAATGCTCTGTTATTCATTCATCAATTCAAAGAAATTATAGAATCAAACCGGTTCATTACCAATTTCATTTATCCATTTTTACAGAGAAAAATGACAAAAAAGAGAGTATTGGCTTCTTTCCCATATCTTGCATCTATAGTACTTTTACCCTGGTGGGTCTCTCTATCATTTACTACATATTTTGAACTTTTGGTTACTAATTGGTTAAATACCAACCAATCAGAAACTTTCTTAAATGAGATTAAAGAGAAGGACATCCTAAAGATATTTATAGAATTAGAGGAACTGTTCCTGTTGGACGAGATGATAAAGGAATACCCAGAAATCCATATAGAAAAACTTCGTAGAGTAATACATAAGCAAACCATTCAATTGGTCAGAAAGCACAATGAATCTAATCTCCATATACTTTTACATCTATTGACAAATGTAATCTGTTTCGCGATTCTAACTGGTTATTTTCTTTTTGGTAATGAGAAACTTGTTGTTCTTAATTCTTGGGTTCAAGAATTTTTGTATAACTTAAGTGATACGATAAAGGCTTTTTCTATTCTTTTAATTACTGATTTATGGATTGGATTTCATTCGACCCATAGTTGGGAATTACTCATTGGTTCATTTTACAACGATTTTGGATTGGATCATAATGATCCAATTATATCTAGCCTTGTTTCCACTTTTCCAGTGATTTTAGATACAATTGTGAAATATTGGATCTTTCATTATTTGAATCATGTATCTCCTTCACTTGTAGTCATTTATCATTCCATGAATGAATGAAGGATAAGTTTCGTTTATACCCTGATATCGTGACGAATTCTTCAATCTTTATTTGATAAATCCAATCTTTGATATATTACTGGGATTTTTGCTATTTCTACTTGTTCAAGATATTCATCTTACCATTATATTACAACTAAACCCTTTCTAAATTATTTACAGTACAATGCAGATTTGTAGATAGGAAACGAGATT